AATTCTTTTTTTTTCGCACTTAACCCCTTTTCAAAATTGTTCAAAAAAAAAGAATAGGAATTCGCAGAGACGAGAGATATTTTAAAAAATTCTCTATAGAATACCTATTCTATACGTACGGAATACGGATATAAATAAAATACCCGGATTAGATATTTTCGGTGTAACAATTAATAATTATGTTATTCTAGGGTTTACATATACTGACAGTTGCTGTTATAATTGAAATGAAAAAGAGGAGGTTTTTTTCGATAAAAAAGAGCAATAAAGAGCAATATTAATTCATTTTTATATCAAATTGGATTCTCTTATCTCATAAAGACAAAACCATATTTTCAATTCCAATTCAAGAATTGTTCAGGAATTTATAGTTAACGGTTCCATTTTGTCCTTCCATTTTTGCGTTTGTCGCTGAAAGTCCACGTTTTTTTTTTTTTCATTTTGGCGACATGGCCGAGCGGTAAGGCGGGGGACTGCAAATCCTTTTTCCCCAGTTCAAATCCGGGTGTCGCCTGATCTGATCGACAAGAGAATTGAAATAGCTTATTACGTTTTGTTGATAGAAAACTTGCATGGGGGGGGGTTGCTCTATAAAATATAGCTTTGCGTCACGAATTCAAGGAAAGATTCTAGTAGTGAAAAGGAATCGATAAATCTTGAGATGATAGTCCTTTCACCCCATTACTACTGTAGTGTCCATCTAGTCTACTGACCGGGTCTTGAATTAGATTGGATAAGTATGGATAGGTCGGACAGAGAGAATCTAATTCCATTTTTAGTTGGGGAAGAGGCAGAAGAAACCTTGCATACAGACTCATGAAAGTATATGAACGTTCTGGCAGTTATTCAATAGTAGTTAGATTTAATACCTAATTTAGATTGAATAGCTAATTGGCTTTCTTTTTTTTTTTAGTTATAATTTATATTATTATTATTCAATTTTTTATGAATTATTTAATATAATAAATTGAATTCATTTTCGGTAACCTCTCTAGTCGAAGAAAGAGTTTAATAGACTTTCTTCTGATTGTTTTCGAGAATGAATTGAGAGACAGTAAGGATTAGATCAAATAGAAATAAGAAAAAGTATGCAAAGTAATCAGTCTTGATTGTATATATATATCTATTTTCATTTAAATAAAATGAGGGGAAATAAAAACATAGGTCTTTGTATTGTTACCTGTTAGTAACAAAAATCTCCTTAATACTTCCAAGGAAGTTTCCGAATATTTTGTTTATCCGTAATGTTTTCCGATTCTACTAGAAATCAGATAAGAACTTGTTATACGTTCTAATTGGATTTGTTAGATTGTTTCGTTAATCGTGTTAGCACAGAATCCCTTTTTGACTCTGTACCAGTGATTCCACTATTATTATAGTTTATAGTATTATTTGTGATTAATACAATACAAAAAAAAATAAAACACGAAGAATTAGTGAACAATACTGAAATAATTCCTTCATATTGATATTGTTGATATAGATAGGAGACAAAATTGACATGGATATAGTGAGTCTTGCTTGGGCTGCTTTAATGGTAGTTTTTACATTTTCCCTTTCTCTCGTAGTATGGGGAAGAAGTGGACTTTAATGGTACTACTTAATTTTAATTTAGTTAAGGGATCAAACTGTATCAATTGTTTTATAGCTGAGTTCTGATATTTTTTTTTTTACTATTGAATTTGAATTTAAGTATTCAATTTGATCTTCATTATTGGAATTCTATTGTATTCGAGTGGTGTAATGTATTCTAGGCATAATATAGAAATACAAAATACTCTTTCAATCAAACAACAAATATTTGAATTATTCCCATGTTTGTGTCAAGGGGATAAAAAAAGTAGGAAATTTATTCCTATTCCAACCGAATTCTTCCTAAGATCTCTTTGAACTGGCTCTTACCAAAGTTATATATCGAAAATGAGGAACCACGGAACCCCCTCTTCTTAATCTAACACCATTCCCTTTTTTTTTTTTCAAAAAAAAAGATAAAATAAATATATATAGTATAGTATAGTTATGTTATTTGTTATAAAGCAGATACACAATTTCGATAGGAAACAAAATCGACATTGGAGTTGTCTAACGAGATACTACACAGAATAACATGTTGGCCTTGCTTTAGGTGAATACCATATTACGTATTTACCTTACCACTTGCTTGTTTTATTTTTTATTTATTTTTGGTTCGAAATTGGATTTATGCTTTCTTTATTGAACTTCATTTGCAATCATGGTTAAAATATTAAAAATAGGTTGGGTTTAACCACCAATCTTTTCGAAATAGGGAAAAAAACTTTTCATTTTAATAGAAACCTCGGATCATCTGTTAACTATTTAATAACAACTATTTAATCAATTACTTCTCGGAAATGCTAAAAAGATTACTTGATTTTCTTATACCGGGATTGGTATTAAAATCTAATCGTAATACCATAAATTCGAATCGGAAAAATAAGAGTTGCTTTTGGATTATTACAGATTGATTTGAACCAATACAAATCAAATAGATGAAACAAAGAAGAAATTGGGGATACTATGCTATATACATTACATATAATGTAATTGAGATTCTATATATGAATAAGAGAATATATATGAATATACATATTGTATATTGATCCATATCTTTTTATAAAGTCAAACTTTTTTTTTTACACTACAATAATAGATAAATAATATGGTAGAAAGAAATCGATTTTATTTCTACCATATTATACGGATTTCATAGAATTCTGTTGATTCTAGTCCGATTATTTCATTTTAACCTTAAGACCACAAAACAAAAATGGAATTTTTGTTTTTTTCATTCATTGCATTGACATGAATTAAGAAGTCATGTTTAAGTAAAATTAGTCACTTTGACTTACTGTTTTTACATAAATAATAAGTAAAAAGGCAGTAGGAACTAGAATGAACAGTGCAGTAGCAATAAATGCAAGAATATTTACTTCCATAATCTCTATGCTTTATTTCTCTTTTATTTCCAATAAAAAACTCGGGATTTAATCCCATATAGATGATAAATCTTTTGTCGGTAAATTCAATGGTATAAATTACATCTTGATGATATCAAATGGGATCAATATTATGAATAACAATATCTGAGCTATAAAATCGATTAATCGTCGAGAATTGAATAGTATAACATAGGAAGATCTTTTATCCATACCCAATTCCAAAAATTTTGTTTCCAGTGCAATCCAAAATTCCGTATTCTTTTTTTTTTTTACTTTATTTAACTTTAATATGAAGGTTCCGACAAAGAAAGAAAAAAAGAAGGATCCCTGTTAGGAATGAGATTTTGTTTGTTATTTTTATTTTATTCCCTTTCACACACGAAATGAATTGATGTCTTTTTTTTATTTGTATCCATCGGGACTGACGGGGCTCGAACCCGCAACTTCCGCCTTGACAGGGCGGTGCTCTGACCAATTGAACTACAATCCCAGGGAAAAGGGCGTACAGCATAGATATTCTTATGATTTCATTCAAACCCCTTCTTTTTTTCGATTTTAGATTAGAATCGTTTGCTGTAACTGACAGAGGCGGGACTTATATATATATATTGATATATATCAATACGCACTTTTTTTAGGGAGATCGACACGGATTACTCGTAATCCGTTCGTTATTGCCAAATCAATTGAAAAATGAATCAATCAATAAAAAACAAAGACTCTTTTTTATTTACTTTTATCTTTTTCTTTAACCCTTTCCTTAGACTTTATACTTACAGATCCTGATATGAATCTAGATCATTAGCAAGATTCGAACTTATGAAATATAGATTTCATTATAGAATTTCATTCTACAATATGGCAGAAAAAAAAAAGCGCTAGAGATTTGTCATATTTGATTTTCTTCCGTATCCGAGCACATAGGCCATTTCCGAAGAACAACAAATGGGTTATATTATTTCATGGTGGATCGTAAAATTATTGGGCCGAGCTGGATTTGAACCAGCGTAGACATATTGCCAACGAATTTACAGTCCGTCCCCATTAACCGCTCGGGCATCGACCCAGGAAGAATCAATTTGAGTCTTTTTTGATAATCTATGATCAACTTCCTTTCGTAGTACCCTACCCCCAGGGGAAGTCGAATCCCCGTTGCCTCCTTGAAAGAGAGGTGTCCTGGACCACTAGACGATGGGGGCCCACTTTCCCGACCACCATTATACTATGTTCATAGTATAACATAGTTTTTTTTTTGTCAATAATAGATTGGAATGATATGATTCGATCAGAAGGATCTTTCCATTTTTTCAAAATTCCATACCATAGAATTTTTTGGTTCATCATTAGATTTCGAAATTGTTCATTCCAATCGCCAATCCAATCTATAATTCCAAAAGGAAAAAAGGATAAGTATTGCGAAAGAAAGATAGGATCCTTTCAGAGAATAATTGGTTTGCTGGAAAAGGCGGGAGTTAAAATATCATTTCTTTCACTTTTATTCATTGTTAAGATTCGGTAGGTATATCTCTATCTCATCCTAAGCCGGAAAAAAAAAACGAAAATCAATTTGGAAATCGGGTAGAAGGATAAAGATCAACAAGTTATTGAAATTTTTTTTTTTCCAATAAAGAATGAAGTGGTTGAAGGACAGGAAAATTGAAATCCATTTTTCAATGATTCGATAAAATATTTGAATTGGTGGGTACATGTATCAATACTCAATACAATGAATTTCGTTATGATGAGGATGAATTCAATTCAAATCGGTTTTGTGAAAAAATTCATTACATTGATATTTTTCAAATCTAATATCAATAAACCTTTTCATTAACTATACTCTATTCACTAGGTAAATAAATTTTTTGTTCCTTAATGAGTCGCTATGTAGATCTATATGTGCATATATTCTAATCTTATCTATATAAGAAGTATACGCAGTCACAAATATATGTACTAGACTCATATTGGCTAATTCCTGAATAAGGAATTGAATTAAGCGGAGCCCTTTTAACTCAGTGGTAGAGTAACGCCATGGTAAGG